TTTTCACTCAAGACTGGGTCTCTATGCCAGGTGTTCTGCCCGTGGCTTCAGGGGGTATTCATGTTTGGCATATGCCTGCCCTAACCGAAATCTTTGGGGATGATTCCGTACTACAGTTCGGTGGAGGAACTTTAGGGCACCCTTGGGGAAATGCACCCGGTGCAGTAGCTAATCGGGTGGCTTTAGAAGCATGTGTACAAGCTCGTAATGAGGGACGTGATCTTGCTCGTGAAGGTAATGATATTATTCGTGAAGCTTGCAAATGGAGCCCTGAGCTAGCCGCTGCTTGTGAAATATGGAAAGAAATCACATTCGATTTCGACCCAGTGGATAAGATAGACAAAATAAGCGCGTAGAATTCAGCAATTCCTGTTTGTTCTCCTAATTTATTGCAATGAAACTTGGCCCAATCTTTTCCTCAAAAAAAGAAAGATTGGGCCGAATAAAGAATAAACATCTTATACTAATCCTATACTATGAACTATGAGGGTCTTTGTGTATTTGCATATATCTTTTATATGTACAGACCTTACGATATACAATACGATATACAAGTATATACAAAATCTAAACATAATAAAATAAGATCGAAGGAAGACTAAACAACTTATCTATTCTATTATTTATTGTTGGAGCCATAGGCTGAATTATGGATCCTTGGGATTGGATTGGTGGATCATTTGATATTCCTTATATCAAGCCAAGGGAAGGATCCCTTCTACCCCTATCCTGTATATTGTCTTTTTCGTTCCCTGTTGTAATAGAAACTCATTTTCTTATTTGACTATATGACACGAAATTCTACGAGACGAGAATTCCTTTTTAATTTATGGGAAGAAACAACTATGTATCTTTTTGATGAGAATTGAAAGTTTTACATGAGAGAAACCTGTCTTTATATATCTTTTTTTGAGGAAAAGATTCTATCATAATCACTATCATAATATTGAAATGATTCACCGGATTCCTCAAAAGGAGAATCCTTTCTTTTCAAGACTCGCTCGTTTTTCATTAACAATCTTAATGATTGGATTATATACTTCATTTGAATTCTGATGAGAAAGAAAAAGAAAGAAAAAAGAAAGAGTAAAATGATTTTTTATTCATCGAATGACTATTCATTTATTAGTATTAGGTTTTCATAAAATAGGGGGCAGAAAGAATCTATGGAAAAATGTTGGTTCAATTCGATGTTGTCTAACAAGAAGTTAGAACATAGGTGTGGACTAAGTAAATCAATGGATAGTCTTGATGCTCTTGGACATACCAGTGGAAGTGAAGAACCTATGAAAAATGATGCGGAGAAAAAGATTCCTAGTTGGGACAGTTATAGTTTCAGTAATATTCATTATCTAAATTATTTTTTTGATAGCAGGAATATTTGGAGTTTGATCTCTGATCATACTTTTTTAGTTAGAAATAGTAATGGTGACACTTATTCTGTATATTTTGATATTGAAAATCAGATTTTTGATATTGACAATGCTAGTTCTTTTTTGAGTGAACTAGAGATTCTTTTTCCTAGTTATTTGAATAGTGAGTCTAATAGTAGTAATTACTACTATTATTATTCCATGTATGATACTCAATCTAATTGGAATAATCACATTAATAGTTGCATTGATAGTTATCTTCGTTTTGAAATCAGTCTTAATAGTGACATTTACAGTGGTATCGACAGTTACATTTATAGTTTCATTTGTACGGAAAGTATAAGTAGTATTGAAAGTGGAAATTCTAGTATCAAAACTAGTAGCAGTTATTTCAATAGAAAAGAAAGATCTAATGATTTAGATATAAATACAAAATACAAACAGTTATGGGTTCAATGTGAGAATTGTTATGGATTAAATTATAAAAAATTTTTTAGTTCAAAAATGAATATTTGTGAACACTGCGGATATCATTTGAAAATGAGTAGTTCAGATAGAATCGAACTCTTTCTTGATCCTGGCACTTGGGAGCCTATGGATGAAGATATGGTCTCTATGGACCCCATTGAATTTCATTCAGAGGAGGAACCTTATATAGATCGCATTTCTTTTTATCAAAGAAAAACGGGTTTAACTGAAGCTGTTCAAACGGGCGTAGGTCAATTAAATAGTATTCCCATAGCAATTGGAGTTATGGATTTTCAGTTTATGGGAGGTAGTATGGGATCCGTAGTAGGTGAGAAAATCACCCGTTTGATCGAGTATGCTACTAATCGATCTCTACCTGTCATTATTGTGTGTGCTTCTGGAGGAGCACGCATGCAAGAAGGGAGTTTGAGCTTGATGCAAATGGCTAAAATATCTTCTGCTTCATATGATTATCAATCAAATAAAAAGTTATTCTATGTATCAATCCTTACATCTCCTACAACTGGCGGAGTTACAGCAAGTTTTGGTATGTTGGGAGATATCATTATTGCTGAACCTAATGCCTACATTGCGTTTGCGGGTAAAAGAGTAATTGAACAAACATTGAAAAAGACAGTACCCGACGGTTCACAAGCGGCTGAGTATTTATTCCATAAGGGCTTATTCGACCCAATCGTACCACGTAATCCTTTAAAAGGTGTTCTGAATGAGTTATTTCAGCTACATGGTTTCCTTCCCTTGAATCAAGATTAAAAAAGATTTTAAAAAAGATTGAAATTCTTCATTTTCAAATGGAAGTATAGCACTAGCTTCAGTTATTTTTCTTTGTAGCGAATAAGCATTTAGTTCATTAGAATGAAAAAAACAAAACTAAGAAGATGGTGTTTTCTTTGGGGACATCAGTTATAAGTGTAGTAAGAGTCAGAAGTTTTGGATAATTACCCGGATCCTTTTTTTCTTCTACCTCTATTCCTGATTAGGAATAAGCATCTCTCTATCGACAAGATAAAAAAGGATTTCTTTCTCCTTCCGAGAAATCTGGGAAATAAAAAGAAATTTCTCCGTCCTTTTGACATATTCATATATAGAACAACGAAAAATAGATAAAAAAAGAGATCGAAAAAATGAAAAGAAAATAGTAAAAAAGAAGAAATTTCAAATCAAATAAATAAAATAGAAATATTCAAATAACAAATAAGAAGAATATAGAGGTTCTTTCTATTTACCGAGAATCCCCGTTTTTCACTAGGAATCCCTGTTTGTTGGATAAGATTGGTTAAAGTCGGGAACTCATAAGAAACTCTTTTCTATCTTTCCTTTCAAAACACCTTTTTTGTTTTGAAAGAAAAGATAGAAAGACGATGAAGATAAGGATGGGAGAAGAAGAATCCAATTTCTGAAAGCGGATTCTCATACATATTCGTGTAGAAAGAGGAATAGGTACACTTCATTTAGTTCTACATTCATTATTGATTCTTAAATACTTCATATTAAGATTATCTTAATCTTCTTTCTAATAGATAGACTTATCATAAGATATCTTTATAATTATAATTTAGAATTATAATAGGTACAAATATGAAATCGAGGTACCCATTCTATGATAGATTTGAACTTTCCCTCTATTTTTGTTCCTTTAGTGGGCCTAGTCTTTCCGGCAATCGCAATGGCTTCTTTATCTCTTTATGTCCAAAGAAATAAGATTGTCTAAATATGATGGGACCAAATCTCATCAATTTCTTTCAACACTGGATCATGCTTTTTTAATGTAATATGGTAGGATATATGATATGTGGCCTTTCCGAAAACAAATGGAAGAGTTGTTTTGTTATGTATGCCGATGCATAATATACGCATTAATGCATGTATATGCGGTTATAGCTTAAGAAATTAAAAGAAATTAAATGATTCAATTCAAAATGATCAGCAAATATTTTTTGAAAAGTATTTGAAATAGAAACTCAATGTATCTAACCAATTATTCCTAAAGGTTCCCGTCGGAATGCTGCTAGTTGATGAAAGTTATTTCGGGATCAAGCAATAAAGTCGAGTCAAATCCATTTGGGTTATTCTCTCAATTCCAATCGAATGCAACTGGATCTAGTATAGTATGAACTGGCGATCAGAACATATATGGATAGAACTTATAACGGGGTCTCGAAAAACAAGTAATTTTTGCTGGGCCTTTATCCTTTTTTTAGGTTCACTAGGATTCTTAGTGGTTGGAACTTCCAGTTATCTTGGTAAAAATCTGATATCCGTATTTCCGTCTCAGCAAATTCCTTTTTTCCCACAAGGGATCGTGATGTCTTTCTATGGGATCGCAGGTCTATTCATTAGTTCTTATTTGTGGTGCACAATTTCATGGAATGTAGGTAGTGGTTATGACCGATTCGATAGAAAAGAAGGGATAATGTCCCTTTTTCGTTGGGGATTTCCTGGAAGAAATCGTCGCATCTTCCTTCGTTTCTTTCTGAAAGATATCCAATCAATCAGAATGGAGGTGAGAGAGGGTCTTTTTCCTCGTCGTGTCCTTTATATGGAAATCAGGGGCCAAGGAGCCATTCCCTTGACCCGTACTGATGAGAATTTGACTCCACGAGAAATTGAACAAAAAGCTGCCGAATTGGCCTATTTCTTGCGCGTACCCATTGAAGTATTTTGAAATGAACTGAAGAATCAATCTCAGCATGAGAGAAGGAACTTAATACATCTCAAAAGCAGGAGGGCGTATATGGAACGGAACAATATGAATAAAATCTAATAGAACTAATCAAATAAAATAGATTTTCAAATCTATTAAGGAGAATATAAACTATTTGTACACAAAAACTCTTTTTTATACGCATACACATGGCGTCCAGCTTCACTCTTTATACTAGTAAAAGGTCTAATAAGTATAGATTCATCAAAATATCCTAACATGTCTTTTGTTTTCGTAAAATCTAATTCCTCTTTTTAGGCCTTTGAATTGATACCCTATCCCCGCACTGCGGTTAGACAGTGAAATCTTTCGAATTCGAAATAGAAAGAAAAGAATTAAAGGATCCGGTAGGGTTCGTCTTTAAATCCAAATTCTATTCGTTAGTTCAAAAGGGTTTTCGAGTCTTCATGGAAAGGAAGAAATGAAGAGGAAATCGGTTACAATTTGCCTAATCGAGATCTCTGGAATATGGAAAGAATATTTACTTCTTTTTTTTCATTCGAAAAGGGCCTTCTTCTATGTTCTATTCTAGATTATTCTAGATCCAAAGACTCAATTCTTACACAAAAACAAAAATAGGAAAAGATCCATAGGTTCGATACCTTGTTCTTGTTAGAGTTCTAGGCTCTTGTTATATAACTCGTGCTTCATAGAAATCTCAGATAGAATCGACGAATGAAACAGGTTCATTAACAATTCACATCACAGATACAGAATGAAAAAAAAGAAAGCATTGGCTTCCCTCCCATATCTTGTGTCTATACTCTTTTTGCCCTGGTGGGTTTCTCTCTCATTTAAGAAATGTCTAGAAACTTGGGTTCTTAATTGGTGGAATACCAGGCAATCCGAAATCCTTTTGAATGATATTCAAGAGAAAAATGTTCTAGAAAAATTTATGGAATTAGAAGAACTATTCCTGTTGGACGAGATGATAAAGGAGTACTCGGAGACACATATGCAAAGGCTTTGTATAGGAATGCACAAGGAAACAATACAATTGGTCCAAAGACACAATGAATCTCATTTCCATATCATTTTGCATTTCTCTACAAATCTAATCTGTTTCGCTATTCTAAGTGGTTATTTTTTTCTGGGTAATGAAGAACTTTTCATTCTAAATTCTTGGATTCAGGAATTTCTCTATAACTTAAGTGATACAATCAAAGCTTTTTCGATTCTTTTAGTTACTGATTTATGGATCGGATTTCACTCGACCCATGGTTGGGAACTAATGATTGGTTCGATCTACAACGATTTTGGATTGGCTCAGAATGATCAGATTATATCTGGTCTTGTTTCCACTTTTCCAGTGATTCTAGATACAATTGTGAAATATTGGATCTTCCATTTTTTAAATCGTGTATCTCCTTCGCTTGTAGTAATTTATCATTCAATGAATGAATGAATAATTCATTAGATCTTTTGATATCAATCAAATCAGAATCTTTCTTCGTGTATAAAGAAATCATTTTGAATCTTACTTATTCTTTATACTTCTACCTTTTCAATTCAAGGTATTCATACTATATTCCACCAGTACAATTCTTTCAGTACAATCAATACAATGGCAAACTCGTGGATAGGGAATTCTACTAGCTACCTATCGAATTTATTGTAGAAATTCCGGGGATCAATGATTGGACCATGCAAAATAGAAAGACTTTTTCTTGGGTAAAAGAACAGATGACTCGATCCATTTATGTATTGATCATGATATATGTAATAACTCGAGCATCTATTTCAAATGCATATCCCATTTTTGCGCAGCAGGGTTATGAAAATCCACGAGAAGCAACTGGGCGAATTGTATGTGCCAATTGCCATTTAGCTAATAAGCCCGTGGATATTGAAGTTCCGCAAGCTGTACTTCCTGATACTGTATTTGAAGCAGTTGTTCGAATTCCTTATGATATGCAACTGAAACAAGTTCTTGCTAATGGTAAAAAGGGAGCTTTGAATGTAGGAGCTGTTCTTATTTTACCCGAGGGATTCGAATTAGCCCCCCCCGATCGTATTTCTCCCGAAATGAAAGAAAAGATGGGCAATCTTTCTTTTCAGTGTTATCGTCCTAATAAAAGAAATATTCTTGTGATAGGTCCTGTTCCCGGTCAGAAATATAGTGAAATCGTCTTTCCTATTCTTTCCCCCGACCCTGCTACGAAAAAGGACGTTCACTTCTTAAAATATCCCATATATGTAGGTGGGAACAGAGGAAGGGGTCAGATTTATCCTGATGGTAGTAAGAGTAACAATACAGTTTATAATGCTACATCAGCTGGTATAGTAAGCAGAATAGCACGTAAAGAAAAGGGAGGTTATGAAATAACCATAGTTGATGCATCAGAAGGACGTCAAGTGGTTGATATTATACCTCCAGGACCAGAACTTCTTGTTTCAGAAGGCGAATCCATCAAGCTTGATCAACCATTAACAAGTAATCCAAATGTAGGAGGTTTTGGTCAGGGAGACGCAGAAATAGTGCTTCAAGATCCATTACGAGTCCAAGGCCTTCTGTTCTTCTTGGCATCTGTGATTTTGGCACAAATATTTTTGGTTCTGAAAAAGAAACAGTTTGAAAAGGTTCAGTTGTACGAAATGAATTTCTAGATTTCTAGATCTAGAGATTCCTTAAAATAAAGTTGGTAAAAGTGCCAAATTCTTGTTGATTGATAGAATGATATATGATTCAAAAAATTCTATAAGCCTTTTCTTTGTTTGTTTTTTTTTTTATACTCTTTTTTATTTTGCGGGATGTCTGAAACTCATTACTTGTATACCATTCCTAATGATAAAAAATCAGCATACAAACACAAAGGAATAGAATACAAGGCAAGGACGGGAAAAATGAAAGGAAAAAAGATTTCTAGAAAGTATTCTTAGTCTTCCTAATCGTCTATTCGATTCGATACAAGACGACACAAGAAAAGGATTTTC